ATCCATTGCGATATATAAAAAATGATCGATTTGAAAATGCTGTAAGAAATGAAATGTCACAATTTTTTTTTCATACATGTCAAAGTGATGCAAAAGAAAGAATATCTTTTACGTATCCATCTAGTTTGTCAACTTTTCTTGAAATGATGCAAAGAAAGACGTCTCTCTTCACAACAGAAAAACTCTCCTATGATGAATTGGATAATCATTGGAGTCCTATTAATAAACAAAAAAGAAAGAACCTAAGCAAGAAATTTATAAATAGGGCCGAAGCTCTAGATAAGGAATTTCTTGCTCTGGATGTACTCGAAAAAAGGATTAGATTATGTAATGATAAGACTAAAAAAAAATACTTACCTAAAATATATGATCCTCTCTTGAACGGACCCTATCGCGGACGAATCAAAAAAAGTTTTTCACTCTCAATCAAAAATAAAACTTACACAAAAAACTACATTTGGATAAATAAGATTCATGGTATCCTTCTTAATATTAATACTAACTATCCAGACTTTGAACAGAAAATGGATACATTTGATAAAAAATCATTATCAACTGAAATTCGTTTTTTTTTTAACTTGATCAGTAAATTTTCTGGAAAATCAGTATCAAGTTTCAATTTTAAAGGACTTTATTTATTTCCAGAACATGAAAAGATGGATTACGAAAAAAAAAAAAAAAAAAAAAAAAAAAATAAAAAAAAAAAAAAAAAAATAAAAAAAAAAAAAAAAGCGAAAAAAATGGATTTTTGCTTTTTAACAGTTTTCGGAATGGAAGTAGAATTGCCCTTTTCTTCTTCTCCCCGAAACCGACTTTCTTTTTTTGATCCCATTTTTAAAGAACTTAAAAAAAAAAGAAAAAATTGGAAAAAGAATCTTTTTCTAGTTCTAAAAGTTTTAAAGGAAAGAACCCAATTTTTTCTAAATGTCTCAAAAGAAACAGCACAATGGATCATCAAAAATATTCTCAACAAGATTCTATTTCTAAAAGAAAAAATAAAAAAACTATCACTATCAAATCTTTTATTTATATTTGGGTTGAGAAAAATATATGAATTGGATGAAATTCAAAAAGATTCAACAATCAGTAAGAGTAATCCAATGATTTACGAATCCGCCATTCCAATTCAATCTATTAATTGGGCAAATTGTTCATTGACAGAAAAAAAAATAAAAGATCTGAATGATAGAACAAAGACAATCATAAAACAAATAGAAAAATTTACAAAAGACAAGAAAAAGGGGTTTCTAATTTCAGAGAGAAATATTTGTTCTAAGAAAACAACTTATGATGATAAAAGATTAGAATTACAAAAAAATATTTGGCAGATATTACAAAGAAGAAATGTTCGATTAGCCCGCAAATCACATTATTTTTTTAAATTTTTTATGGAAAGGGTATACATAGATATCTATGTATGTATCATTAATATTCCTAGGATCAATGTACAACTTTTTCTTGAATCAACAAAAAACATTCTTAATAAATACATTTACAATAATGAAGCAAATGAAGAAAGAAGTGATAAAAAAAATAAAAGTCTAATTCACTTTATTTCTACTATAAAAAAATCAATTTGTAATATTAGTAATATGAATTCCCAGAATTTTTGTGACGTATCCTCTTTGTCACAAGCATATGTATTTTACAAATTATCACAAACCCAAGTTATTAACTTATATAAGTATAAATTAAGATCTGTTTTTGAATATCATGGAACACCTCTTTTTCTTAAGAATGAAATAAAGGATTCTTTTTTTGGAATACAAGGAATATTTCATTCCAAATTAAAACATAAGAACCCTCCCAATTCTGTAATGAATCAATGGACAAATTGGTTAAAAGGTCATTATCAATACGATTTATCTCAGAGTGGATGGTCTAGATTAGTCTCACAAAAATGGCGAAATAGAATGAATGAACGTCATGTGGCTCAAAATAAAGATTTAACCAAATGTCATTCATATGAAAAAAGAATTCTTTACAAAAAACAAGAAGTAGACTCATTAACAAATCCAAAAAATAAAATTAAAAAACAATATGGGTATGATCTTTTATCATATAAATCTATTAATTATGCAGATAAGAAGGACTCATATATTTATGGATATAGATCGCCATTCCAAGCAAATAATAACCAAGCGGCTTCTTCTAATTACAATATGCGTAAAAAAAAATTATTTGATATGACGGATGATATTCCTATCAAGAATTATATAGTAGAAGATTCTATTCTAGATATGGAAAAAAATCTGGATAGAAAGTATTTGGATTGGAGAATTCTTAATTTTTGTCTTAGAAATAAAGTGGATTTTGGGGCTTGGATCGATACCGATTATTATTTTACGTTTCATCAAGAAATCAACCCATCCAATCAAAAAAAAACCTTTTTTGATTGGATGGGAATGAATGTAGAAATACTAAATCGTTCCATAGCGAATCGGGAATTTTTTTTCTTCTCTAAATTTTTTATATTTTATAATGCATATACGAGTAACCCATGGATCATACCAATCAAATTACTTTTTTTCAATTTTAATGTAAATAAAAATGTTAGTGAAAAGAAAAACATCACTGAAAAGAAAAAAATAGATATTTTTAGACCATCGAAAAAAAAAAAATCTCTTGAATTAGAGTTAGAGACTCGAAATCAAGGAAAAACAGAATATGCAGGTCAAGTAAATCTTGAAGCATATCTCTCAAAGAAAGAAAAAGATGTTGAAGAAGATTATGCAGGATCGGACATGAAAAAAGGTGTAAAAAAAAATAAATACAAGAACAACATCGAAGTAGAACTTAATTGCTTCCTAAGAAGGTATTTGCTTTTTCAATTGAACTGGCGTGATTGCTTAAATGAAAGAATAATGAATAATATCAAAGTATATTGTCTCCTGCTTAGACTGATAAATCTAAAAGAAATTGCTATAGCCTCTATTCAAAGAGGAGAACTAAGTCTAGATATTATGAAAATTCAGAATCAGAAGGATTTCACTCTTACAGAATTGAATAAAAATACGAAATTGATGAAAAAAGGAATATTGAGTATCGAACCAATTCGTCTGTCTAGAAAAAACCATGAACAATTTAGTATGTATCAAACCATAGGCCTTTCGTTGATTCATAAGAGAAAGCACCAAATTAATCAAAGATACGGAGAAAAAAGCTATGTTGATAAGAAGACTTTTGATAAATCCATTACAAGAACAAAAGATCAAAAGCTAACTGAAAATAAAGAAAAAAATCATTATGATTTGCTTGTTCCTGAAAATATTTTATCCGCTAGACGTCGTAGAGAATTGAGAATTCTAATTTGTTTCAATCCTAGGAATAGAAATAGTGTGCATAGAAATACGGCATTTTACAATGAGAATAAAGTGAATAATTTCTGTCAAGTTTTGACTACAAGTAAAGATCTTGATAGAGATAAAAAAAAACTAATTAATTTAAAGTTATTTCTTTGGCCAAATTATCGATTAGAAGATTTAGCTTGTATGAATCGCTATTGGTTTGATACCAATAATGGCAGCCGTTTCAGTATGGTAAGGATACATATGTATCCGCGATTGAAAATTCGTTAATCTACATTTTTCTTTTTTCTATTTCCCGTAACATATCTGGTATGTGAAGACAAATGGATGCACACGCGCATTGTCTTACCTTCTATTCTGAGGCATGATACTAATTCAATGATATATCCATTAGATCTATAAATGAATCAACAAAATCTTCTTATTTGAAGTCTACAATTTTTCTTTTGTGAATGCATAAATATAGTATTTTTTGTATACCTATTTGAATTGGATTGATTAATAATAATTAATTTGAAAAAAAAAATCAGGAATTCTTAAGAAAATTAAGATTATTGTATATACCAAATTGAAAATGAATGTCATTATTATTACTGATCAATAAAAATATCTAGAATCTATAAAAAAAGGGGGGGAAAGAGAAACTTTCATTTTCTTTTATGGTAAAAAATTCATTTATACCAGGTATTTCACAAGAAAAAAAAGAAGAAAACCCGGGATCGATTGAATTTCAAGTATTCAATTTCACCAATAAGATACGAAGACTTACTTCACATTTGGAATTGCACAGAAAAGACTATTTATCTCAAAGGGGTTTACGTAAAATTCTGGGAAAACGGCAACGACTCCTGTCTTATTTGTCAAAGAAAAATGGAATACGTTATAAAAATTTAATTAATCAGTTGGATATTCGGGAGTCACAAACTCATTAATTTGAAGAGTCGTTTTGAATTATTCGATTTATTAGATCTTGAATTTTGATGAACTAATTTTTGTTTTAAGCAATTCATGGAAGAATGAATCGAGGAAAAACCTATGAATGCCCCAGCTACAAGAAAAGACCTCATGATAGTCAATATGGGTCCTCACCACCCATCAATGCATGGTGTTCTTCGACTCATTGTTACTCTAGATGGTGAGGATGTTATTGATTGTGAACCAATATTGGGTTATTTACATAGAGGGATGGAAAAAATTGCGGAAAACCGAACAATTGTACAATATCTGCCTTATGTAACACGTTGGGATTATTTAGCTACTATGTTCACAGAAGCAATAACCGTAAATGGACCGGAACAGTTAGGAAATATTCAAGTACCTAAAAGAGCCAGCTATATTCGAGTAATTATGTTGGAGTTGAGTCGTATAGCTTCTCATCTATTATGGCTGGGACCTTTTATGGCAGATATTGGTGCACAAACCCCTTTCTTCTATATTTTCAGAGAAAGAGAATTAATATATGATTTATTTGAAGCTGCCACAGGTATGAGAATGATGCATAATTATTTTCGTATCGGAGGGGTAGCGGCTGATCTACCTCATGGCTGGATAGATAAATGTTTGGATTTCTGCGATTATTTTTTAACAGGGGTTGTTGAATATCAAAAACTTATTACGCGAAATCCTATTTTTTTAGAACGGGTTGAGGGAGTAGGCATTGTTGGTGGAGAGGAAGTAATAAATTGGGGTTTATCAGGACCAATGCTTCGGGCTTCCGGAATACAATGGGATCTACGTAAAGTTGATCATTATGAGTGTTACGAGGAATTTGATTGGGAAGTTCAATGGCAAAAAGAAGGAGATTCATTAGCTCGTTATTTAGTACGAATTGGTGAAATGGTGGAATCCATAAAAATTATTCAACAGGCTCTGGAAGGAATTCCGGGAGGGCCATATGAGAATTTAGAAATCCGCTGCTTTGATAGAGAAAAGGATCCAGAATGGAATGATTTTGAATATCGATTCATTAGTAAAAAGCCGTCTCCGACTTTTGAATTACCGAAACAAGAACTTTATGTGAGAGTTGAAGCCCCAAAGGGAGAATTAGGAATTTTTCTAATAGGGGATCAGAATGGTTTTCCTTGGAGATGGAAAATTCGTCCCCCGGGTTTTATCAATTTGCAAATTCTTCCTCAGTTAGTTAAAAGAATGAAATTGGCTGATATTATGACAATACTAGGTAGCATAGATATCATTATGGGAGAAGTTGATCGTTGAAATGATAATTGATACAACAGAAGTACAAGATATCAATTCTTTTTCCAGATTGGAATCTTTAAAAGAGGTCTATGGAATTATATGGGTACTTGTCCCTATTTTTACTCTTGTATTGGGAATCACAATAGGTGTACTAGTGATTGTATGGTTAGAAAGAGAAATATCCGCAGGGATACAACAGCGTATTGGACCTGAATACGCCGGTCCTTTGGGAGTTCTTCAAGCTCTAGCAGATGGAACAAAACTACTTTTCAAAGAGAATCTTATTCCATCTAGGGGAGATATTCGTTTATTCAGTATTGGACCATCCATATCAGTCATATCAATTCTAGTAAGCTATTCAGTAATTCCTTTTAGCTATAACTTTGTTTTAGCTGATCTCAATATCGGTGTTTTTTTATGGATTGCTATTTCGAGTATTGCTCCCATTGGACTTCTTATGTCAGGATATGGGTCAAATAATAAATATTCCTTTTTGGGTGGTCTACGGGCTGCTGCTCAATCGATTAGTTATGAAATACCATTAACTCTATGTGTGTTATCAATATCTCTACGTGTGATTCGTTGAGACAGAAACTTTTCCATGCTCCTTTCTTTTCGTCTTTATTTCTTTTCTTCTTTATAGAAAAGGGGTAGACAAGATTGAATAGATATCCTGATTTTCATTATTTTTATTCGGAATTCGGATTGATGAACTAAATCAGATAAACTAAATCAGATAGTTATATGAGTGAAATAAAACAGCTTCCATTTATTCATTTACATTCATTTAATATTCTAATTTAATTTAAAATGGAATTTAATATATATTTTAATACTATATATTAATTTACATATATAGAATTAATATACTATGATTTGAATTTCGTTTGAATCTGCAGTAAAAATATTGAGTCTCATTTTCTATGTATAAGAATTAAGTGGAAAAAAGAAATTATAAGCGGAAGAAAGCGTTTACCCCAAAATAGGTTGATTAGTCATCCTGTCTTGAAGCGGGCTCAAAAGACCAACCTTATTGAGTTTTCACTACCCTTTGTATGAATTACCATACATGTATTACCATAAAGGGGGATTGATAAAAAATGAGTGGATGGCTAGAAACACCAAGATACACAAAGGATTAGTAATGGAGATTATGTAAATTCTCCAAAAGAGCATTTCCGCATAATATAAAAAGAATACTAATTGGGACTTTAAGTTGGTAGAAATAATCAGGCAGTACTCCCCACAATTCCGATCCAGAGTATGCTCCTATCCACTGATTAAATAAATGACTATCAGAAACGAAATAATCCTTTAATTTTTTTTTAAGTCCCCCTTTTGTTTTGCACATAAAAAAAAGAAGAATAGGAACAAAAAAAAAGAAAGATAATACAATTAAAATAAAAAAAGAGGGATCCCTTTGGATTCTTTCTTACATCCATATTCATGGAGATACAATTTATGTCATAATTCATAAACTAGTGTCTAATTTTTTTACGTAATCGAAAACGATGGGTTATTGATAATTCTAAAGGAGTATTTTATTGAAGAATTCAATTATTACTCAACAAATTCAAATTATTAAGGGATGAGATCAATTCAGAAGTACCTTTTGTATTTATTATTATAACAAACAGACAGAATTCAATTGGTCTAATTCAGGACCGTCCAATAGATTGGAATTCTATCTATCCTAGGGATATATCAAGATAAATAACCGGCCCGGTCCTTAGATTTATTTATGGCCTTCGAGGAGCCGTATGAGGTGAAAATCTCATGTACGGTTCTGTAATAGCGATGGGAACAGTAATGTTATCACCGACTAGGATTATCTAACAGTTTAAGTACAGTTGATATAGTTGACGCGCAATCAAAATATGGTTTTTGGGGATGGAATTTGTGGCGTCAACCTATAGGTTTTATCGTTTTTCTAATTTCTTCCCTAGCGGAATGTGAAAGATTACCTTTTGATTTACCAGAAGCAGAAGAAGAATTAGTAGCAGGTTATCAAACCGAATATTCGGGTATAAAATTTGGTTTATTTTACGTTGCTTCCTATTTAAACTTATTAGTTTCTTCATTATTTGTAACAGTTCTTTACTTGGGCGGTTGGAATATCTCTATTCCGTACATATTCGTTTCTGAGCTTTTTGAAATAAATAAAACATGTGGAGTTTTTGGAACTACAATTGGTATCTTTATTACATTAGCTAAAACTTATTTGTTCTTGTTCGTTTCTATCACAACAAGATGGACTTTGCCTAGGCTAAGAATGGATCAATTATTAAATCTTGGATGGAAATTTCTTTTACCTATTTCTCTCGGTAATCTATTATTAACAACTTCGTTTCGACTGTTTTCACTGTAAAAGATTGATATTCTATATTCATAACTTGTCTCAAACAAGAGAAAGAAACAAAACAAAAATATTCATAGATATTCACGATATGTTCCTTATGGTAACTGGGTTCATGAATTATGGTCAACAAACAGTACGAGCTGCAAGGTACATTGGTCAAAGTTTCATGATTACCTTATCCCACGCAAATCGTTTACCTGTAACTATTCAATATCCTTATGAAAAATTAATCACATCGGAACGTTTCCGCGGTCGAATCCATTTTGAATTTGATAAATGCATTGCTTGTGAAGTATGTGTTCGTGTATGTCCTATAGATCTACCCGTTGTTGATTGGAAACTGGAAACTGATATTCGAAAGAAACGATTGCTTAATTACAGTATTGATTTCGGGATCTGTATATTTTGTGGTAACTGCGTTGAGTATTGTCCAACAAATTGTTTATCAATGACTGAAGAATATGAACTTTCGACTTATGATCGTCACGAATTGAATTATAATCAAATTGCTTTGGGCCGTTTACCAATGTCAGTAATTGACGATTATACAATTCGAACAATTCAATTCAAATAAAATTCTTTTTTTATTTAACTAAATATTAATATATATTTTAATTAATATATATTTTCTATTTTATTATATATTATTATTATTCTATTTATATGAATATTATTATAATATTCTATATAGTATAGTGTATAGTTTCGAATATTCTATTTACATTATATATAGAATAATATTTATATAAATATTATTCTATATAGTATAGTTGTATAGTTTCGAACTACTCTTTCATATAAAGAATGAGATTAGTCCTATAACTGTACCTATATCAATTCACACTCCTTAGGATTTAATTCAATTAGGAATTTAGTATATAAAATCTTTTCCTGGTCGTATCAATAAGGTCATGAAATTTCGATTTTTTTATCTTTTATTTTACATCTAATGGATTTACCTGAACCGATACATGATTTTCTTTTAATCTTTCTGGGATCAGGTCTTGTATTAGGAAGTCTAGGAGTAGTATTACTTACCAACCCAATTTTTTCTGCCTTTTCGTTGGGACTGGTTCTTGTTTGTATATCTTTATTCTATATTTTATCAAACTCCCATTTTGTAGCTGCAGCACAGCTACTTATTTACGTGGGAGCTATAAACGTTTTAATCATATTTGCTGTGATGTTCATAAATGGTTCAGAATATTACCAAGATTTTCATCTTTGGACCGTTGGGGATGGAGTTACTTTGATGGTTTGTACAAGTATTTTTGTTTCACTAATAACTACTATTCCAGATACATCATGGTACGGGATTATTTGGACTACAAGATCAAATCAGATTATAGAGCAAGATTTGATAAATAATAGTCAACAAATTGGAATTCATTTATCAACAGATTTTTTTCTTCCATTTGAACTCATTTCAATAATTCTTTTAGCTGCTTTGATAGGTGCAATTGTCGTGGCTCGCCAGTAAGAATAGAACTAGTAACATCAATCTAAATTCCATTTTTTTCTATTTTATCTCCATTTCCTTTGAATTTTATATGTGAATGGGAAAGTGAAAGATTTTTTATGTTTAAAATAATTTTATTATTCGATTTCAATATATTCTTTTGGTCCGTACTTGTTATATTCTCTAGTCAATCGAATCTGTTAGATTGTTGTTCATATTGAAATGAATCGAAATTGATAAGGAGTTGGTCAATGATGCTCGAACATGTACTTGTTTTGAGTGCCTATTTATTTTCTATCGGTATCTATGGATTGATCACGAGCCGAAATATGGTTAGAGCCCTTATGTGTCTTGAACTTATACTGAATGCGGTTAATATCAATTTCGTAACTTTTTCTGATTTTTTTGATAGTCGCCAATTAAAAGGAAATATTTTTTCCATTTTTGTTATAGCTATCGCAGCCGCTGAAGCAGCTATTGGACCGGCTATTGTTTCGTCAATTTATCGTAACAGAAAATCAACTCGTATCAATCAATCGAATTTGTTAAATAAATAGTATTAATCAGAAAAATTCGAATTTCGAATATTGAAATTCGAATATTTATCAATTCAAATTCACATGTATGATACACAACGTATGATCATGTTTGCGAAAACATAAGAAATCAAAGTAT